AATGAATTGCCTGAAAAAAGGATTACCTTGATAGGGTAAATTATGTAATTATTATTACATTCATTATATTTAATAGAATTAAACTATTTCTAAAAGTATCAAAAACTTTTGTGCATCATACACCAAAATATAAAAAGATAAGCTAACTAAGCTATTGGGCTCATACCCCATCTATAAAGGTTTTAATCCTTTTCTTTTTAATTTTTAATAATACATCAAAAATAATATTTTTCTTGATTTTGATTATAGGAACAATAATTTCTGTATCAGCAAATTCTTGATTAAGAGCTTGAATAGGTCTAGAAATTAATTTATTAGCTTTTATCCCCCTAATAAGAGATAATAAATTAATATCTACAGAAGCCTCATTAAAGTATTTTCTTACTCAAGCTTTAGCTTCATCTGTATTATTATTTTCACTAATTCTATTATTATTAAATTCAAATAAAATTTATACTACTAATTATATAGAAATAATAATTTTTTCATCATTATTATTAAAAAGTGGATCAGCTCCATTTCATTTTTGATTCCCTAACGTAATAGAAGGTTTATCTTGAATAAATGCTTTAATTCTAATAACTTGACAAAAAATTGCACCTTTAATATTAATTTCTTATATTATTTTAAATCCATTATTGATTTATAGAATTATTTTTTCAAGAATCATTGGAGCATTAGGAGGTCTTAATCAAACATCTTTACGGAAATTAATAGCTTATTCTTCAATTAATCATTTAAGTTGAATACTTGCAGCTATATATAATAGAAACAATTTATGAATTAATTACTTTTGTATATATTCAATTTTAACAACTATAACAGTTTATATATTTAATATTTTTAAAATTTCTCATATTAATCAACTTTTTTCAATATTTTTTCATTCAAAATCAATAAAATTCTTTATATTTTTTAATTTATTGTCATTAGGAGGTCTTCCTCCATTTTTAGGATTTTTTCCTAAATGAATAGTGATTCAATTTTTAACAATAAATAACCAATTATTTTTATTAGTATTTATAACGCTTATAACATTAATCACATTATATTTCTATATACGATTAACTTATAGTGCTTTTATACTAAATTATTATGAAAATAATTGATTAATTTATACAAATTATAAATCAAATTATATAAATTTATTTATAATTTTATCTTTTTTTTCATCATTTGGACTATTTTTAATTTCTTCTATATATTTTTTCTTTTAAGGCTTTAAGTTAAATAAACTAATAGCCTTCAAAGCTATAAATATAAGAATGATCTTTTAAGCCTTAGTAAATTTATACTCCTTTAGAATTGCAGTCTAATGTCATTATTGACTATAAAGCCTTATTTTATATTGATTAAAGAGAATAATTCTCATAAATAGATTTACAGTCTATTGCCTAATTTTCAGCCATTTAATCGCAACAATGATTATTCTCTACTAATCATAAAGATATTGGAACTTTATATTTTATTTTTGGTGCATGATCAGGAATAGTAGGAACTTCCTTAAGAATTCTTGTACGAGCTGAATTAGGACATCCAGGAGCATTAATTGGAGACGATCAAATTTATAATGTAATTGTAACAGCTCATGCTTTTATCATAATTTTTTTTATAGTAATACCAATTATAATTGGAGGATTTGGAAACTGACTAGTTCCTTTAATATTAGGAGCTCCAGATATAGCTTTTCCACGAATAAATAATATAAGTTTTTGACTACTTCCACCTGCATTGACCCTTTTATTGGTAAGTAGTATAGTAGAAAATGGAGCTGGTACTGGATGAACTGTTTACCCTCCTTTATCTTCTAATATTGCTCATGGAGGAGCTTCTGTTGACTTAGCAATTTTTTCTCTTCACTTAGCAGGAATTTCCTCTATTCTAGGGGCTGTAAATTTTATTACTACAGTAATTAATATACGATCCTCAGGAATTTCTTTTGATCGAATGCCCTTATTTGTTTGATCTGTAGCAATCACAGCTCTTTTATTATTATTATCCCTTCCAGTATTAGCAGGAGCTATTACTATATTATTAACAGATCGAAATTTAAATACCTCATTTTTTGACCCGGCTGGAGGAGGTGATCCAATTTTATACCAACATCTCTTTTGATTTTTTGGTCATCCAGAAGTTTATATTTTAATTTTACCAGGATTTGGGATAATTTCTCATATTATTAGACAAGAATCAGGAAAAAAAGAAACATTTGGATCTCTTGGAATAATTTATGCAATATTAGCAATTGGTCTTTTAGGATTTATTGTTTGAGCCCACCACATATTTACAGTAGGAATAGACGTAGACACTCGAGCTTACTTTACTTCAGCTACGATAATTATTGCTGTTCCTACTGGTATTAAAATTTTTAGTTGACTAGCTACATTATATGGAACTCAATTAAATAACTCACCAGCTATTTTATGAGCATTAGGATTTGTATTTTTATTTACAGTAGGGGGATTAACAGGTGTAGTTCTTGCAAATTCTTCAATTGATATTATTCTTCACGATACTTATTATGTAGTTGCTCATTTTCACTATGTACTTTCAATAGGAGCTGTATTTGCTATTATAGCTGGATTTGTTCATTGATTTCCTTTATTTACAGGATTAACTTTAAATAATACTATATTAAAAAATCAATTCTATATTATATTTATTGGAGTTAATTTAACTTTTTTCCCTCAACATTTTTTAGGACTAGCTGGTATACCTCGTCGATATTCAGATTATCCTGATGCCTATACAGCTTGAAATGTAATTTCAACTATTGGATCAACAATTTCTTTATTAGGAATTTTATATTTTTTCTTTATTATTTGAGAAAGTTTAATTTCACAACGACAAGTACTATGTCCTATTCAATTAAGTTCTTCTATCGAATGACTTCAAAATACTCCACCAGCTGAACACAGTTATTCTGAATTACCTTTATTGACTAATTAATTTCTAATATGGCAGATTAGTGCAATGGATTTAAGCTCCATATATAAAGTATTTTACTTTTATTAGAAACAAATGTCAACATGAGCAATACTAGGTTTACAAGATAGTTCTTCCCCTTTAATAGAACAATTAATTTTTTTTCATGACCATGCACTTTTAATTTTAGTAATAATTACTATTATAGTTGGATATTTAATATTTATATTATTTTTTAATAAATACGTAAATCGTTATTTATTACACGGACAAACAATTGAAATTATTTGAACAGTTCTACCAGCATTTATTCTATTATTTATTGCATTTCCATCTTTACGATTATTGTACTTATTAGATGAAATTAATGAACCAGCTATTACTTTAAAAACTATTGGACATCAATGATATTGAAGCTATGAATATTCAGATTTTAAAAGTCTTGAATTTGATTCATATATAATTCCAACAAATGAATTATCTATAGATAGTTTCCGTCTTCTAGACGTTGACAACCGAATTATTCTACCAATCAATTCTCAAATTCGAATTTTAGTGACAGCAGCTGATGTTATTCATTCATGAACAATTCCTTCTTTAGGAGTAAAAGTTGATGGAACACCTGGTCGATTAAATCAAACTAATTTTTTAATAAATCGACCAGGATTATTTTATGGACAATGTTCAGAAATTTGTGGAGCTAATCATAGTTTTATACCAATTGTAATTGAAAGAATTCCTACAAATTTTTTTATTAAATGAATTAATAAAAGAATTAATTCTTCATTAGATGACTGAAAGCAAGTACTGGTCTCTTAAACCATTTAATAGTAAATTAGCACTTACTTCTAATGGAAAAAATTAGTTAAATAAATAACATTAGTTTGTCAAACTAAAATTATCAATTTATTGATATTTTTTAATTCCTCAAATAGCCCCTATTAATTGGTTAAGTTTATTTATTATTTTTTCTATAACTTTTGTAATTTTTATAATTATAAATTATTATGTATTTACTCCTTATATACCTAAATCATCAATTATAAAAAATATCCAAATAACAAATTCACTAAATTGAAAATGATAACAAATTTATTCTCAGTATTTGACCCTTCATCAAGAATTTTTAATTTTTCATTAAATTGAATAAGAACTTTTCTAGGAATTTTTATAATCCCATCAATATATTGATTAATACCATCTCGATTTCATATTTTCTGAAATACAATTTTAACAACTCTCCATAAAGAATTTAAAACTCTTTTAGGACCTTTAAGTGCAAACGGATCAACTCTTATTTTTATTTCTTTATTTTCAATAATTTTATTTAATAATTTTATAGGATTATTTCCATATATTTTTACTAGAACAAGTCATTTAACTTTAACATTAACTTTAGCTCTTCCATTATGATTATGTTTTATATTATTTGGATGAATTAATAATACACAACATATATTTGCCCATCTAGTTCCACAAGGTACTCCAGCAGTATTAATACCTTTTATAGTATGCATTGAAACTATTAGTAATATTATTCGACCAGGAACTCTTGCAGTACGTCTAACTGCCAATATAATTGCAGGTCATTTACTATTAACTCTTTTAGGAAATACAGGACCTTCTTTACCTTCAATTTTACTTAGAGCTTTAATTATTACACAAATTGCTTTATTAGTTCTAGAATCTGCAGTAGCAATAATTCAATCTTACGTTTTTGCAGTTCTTAGCACTCTTTATTCTAGAGAAGTTATTTAATGTCAACACACTCAAATCACCCATTTCATTTAGTTGATTACAGCCCATGACCATTAACAGGATCAATTGGAGCTATAACTACAGTTGCTGGTATAGTAAAATGATTTCATCAATATGATTATTCATTAATTATATTAGGAAATATTATTACAATTTTAACTGTTTATCAATGATGACGAGATGTTTCACGTGAAGGAACATTTCAAGGTTTACATACAGAAATAGTAACAACAAGTTTACGATGAGGAATAATTTTATTTATTTTATCAGAAGTTTTATTCTTTGTATCATTCTTTTGAGCTTTTTTTCATAGAAGACTTTCTCCCTCAATTGAATTAGGAGCTTTATGGCCTCCTTTAGGAATTATTCCATTTAATCCTTTTCAAGTACCTCTCTTAAATACTGTAATTTTATTAACTTCAGGAATTTCAGTAACTTGAGCTCATCATAGATTAATAGAAAGAAATCATTCACAAGCCACACAAGGATTATTTTTTACAATTATTTTAGGAATCTATTTTACTATTCTTCAAGCCTATGAATATATAGAAGCACCTTTCTCAATTGCTGACTCTGTTTATGGGTCAACATTTTTTATAGCAACAGGATTTCATGGAATTCATGTCCTTATTGGAACAACTTTTCTTTTAATTTGCTTAATTCGACATTTAAATAACCATTTTTCTAAAAATCACCATTTTGGATTTGAAGCAGCTGCTTGATATTGACACTTTGTTGATATTGTTTGATTATTCCTTTATGTATCAATTTATTGATGAGGAGGATAAAAATTATCTATATAGTATATAAAGTATATTTGACTTCCAATCATAAGGTCTATTATTAATAGTATAGATAATTTTTTCAATTTTAATAATTAGCTCTATTATTTTATTAATTTCAATTATTGTAATATTTCTAGCATCCATACTTTCTAAAAAATCTTATGTAGATCGAGAAAAATCTTCACCATTTGAATGTGGATTTGACCCTAAATCTTCTTCACGACTCCCTTTTTCTCTTCGATTCTTTTTAATTACAATTATTTTTTTAATTTTTGATGTAGAAATTGCTTTAATTCTTCCAATTATCTTAATCATAAAATTCTCTAACATAATAATATGAAGAATTACATCAATTTTATTTATTAAAATTTTACTATTAGGACTTTATCATGAATGAAATCAAGGAATATTAAATTGATCAAATTAACTGGGGTTGTAGTTAAATATAACATTTGATTTGCATTCAAAAAGTATTGATTATTCAATCTACCTTGAATATGAAGCGATTTATTGCAATTAGTTTCGACCTAATTTTAGGTATAATTTACCCTTATTCTTTAATTGAAGCCAAAAAGAGGCTTATCACTGTTAATGATAAAATTGAGATTTATACTCCAATTAAAGAAGTATGATGTTCAAGTAAAAGCTGCTAACTTTTTTCTTTTAATGGTTAAATTCCATTTATACTTCTATTTATATAGTTTAATAAAAACATTACATTTTCATTGTAAAATTAAAATTAATATTTTTATAAATTACTAAAAAAAATTCATTATATTCAAAGATTAATTAATCTCCCTAACATCTTCAGTGTTATACTACTAATATAAGCTATTTGAATTACAATCAAATTACAAGTATATATAAAATTATAATTCAAAAAATAAAACTTAATAAATAAATTTTTAAATTATTATTTTGTAATATTTGATTTAACTGAGAATTTTTTACTAAATTTATATATAACTGTTGTCCCCCAAAATATTCAGATCAACCCTGATCAAAACTTTTTATTACATTTATTCCTAAATTTAAAGGATAATATATAACCCCATAAGTAGAAAAATAAGGTATAAATCATATTGAACCTAAAAAATAAGATAAATTATAACTTATTAAAGATTTATTAAAAAAAAATAATGAAATATGAGAAACTAAATAACCTCTTAAACCACCTAATACACAAACAAATAAAGTTAATAATTTTAAATAAATTGGTAAAATTAAAACTATTGGAGTAAAAAAAATTAATCAACTTAATATTCTTCCACCAAAAATTCTTAAAATTAATAAACCTAGTATACTTTTTAATATAACTCACCCTTCATCATTTAATAAATTTAAAGATGAAAAATTTGAATCTACTGTTATAGAATAATAAGCTAAACGAAAAGAATAACATACTGTTAATCCTGTAGAAAAAAAATATAAAAAAAATGAAAATAAATTTATATAAGAAAATCTAACAACTTCAAGAATTAAATCCTTTGAATAAAATCCAGCTAAAAAAGGTATTCCACATAATGCTAAATTAGCAACATTAAAACAAGCAGAAGTTAAAGGTATTATTATTCTTAATCTTCCTATCAAACGAATATCTTGAGAATTATTTATATTATGAATAATTACTCCAGCACACATAAATAATAAAGCCTTAAATAAAGCATGAGTTAATAAATGAAAAAATGCCAATTTCATAAATCCTATTGATAAAATTCTTATTATTAAACCTAATTGACTCAAAGTAGATAAAGCAATAATTTTTTTTAAATCAAATTCATAATTAGCCCCTAATCCAGCTATAAATATAGTTAATCCCGACAATAATAATAAAAAATCTCCTATTCAAAATCTTCTTAAAACAATATTAAATCGAATTAATAAATAAACTCCAGCAGTTACTAAAGTAGAAGAATGAACTAAAGCAGAAACAGGTGTAGGAGCAGCTATAGCTGCAGGTAATCAAGAAGAAAAAGGAATTTGTGCACTTTTAGTTATAGCTGCTAATATCACTAATCTTCCAATAATTATTATTTCAAAATTATTTTTTATAACCTCTAAATAAAAAATATAATTTCATCTACCAAAATTTAATATTCAAGCAATAGCTAATAACAAAGCTACGTCACCAATTCGATTAGATAACGCAGTTAATATCCCCGCATTATAAGATTTTACATTTTGAAAATAAATTACTAAACAATAAGAAACAAGACCTAATCCATCCCATCCTAATAAAATTCTAATTAAATTTGGACTAATAATTAATAACATTATTGAAGTAACAAATATTAAAACTAATATAATAAAACGATTAATTTTATAATCACTTTCTATATATTCCTTTCTATAAAAAATTACTAAAGAAGAAATTATTAAAACAAAAGATATAAAAATTAATCTTATTCAATCTAATAATAAAGTTATTACAACTCTTAAAGAATTTATTGAAACTACTTCTCATTCAATAAAAATTCTATAATCATTTATAATAAAATTTATACCAAAAAAAAAACAAGTAATTCTTAACGAAAATAAAAATACAAATCTAATTCTACAAATTGATAAATATTTCATAATCTAATGAATATTAATTTCATCATTGACACCACAAATCAATATTTTTTTTAAACTAATTAGATATAATCATAATATACATATATCACTATTCAAAATTAATAAATTTAAAGGAAACCAATGTAAAAATAATAATAAAAATTCACGAATATTTCCACCTCTAAATGAATAAATCCCAGAAAAAATCTTCCCATGCTGTCTATAAGAATATAAATATAAAGTATAAGCAGCTCTAAAAAATGATAAAAAAGATAATATTAATATAGAAAACCATGATCATATTAGAATTCTATTAATTAAAAAAATTTCTCCTAATAAATTTAATGTAGGAGGAGCAGCTATATTAGCTGAACTTAATAAAAATCATCATAATGCTATCGATGGTATAAAATTTAATAAACCCTTATTAATTAATAATCTACGACTTCCTAATCGTTCATAAGAAATATTCGCTAAACAAAATAAACCAGAAGAACATAATCCATGAGCAATTATTAAAGTATAAGATCCACAAATTCCTGAATAACTTATTGTAAATAACCCAACTAAAACGATTCCTATATGAGCAACTGAAGAATAAGCAATTAATGCCTTTAAATCAGTTTGTCGTAAACAAATTAAACTTACTAAAACTCCACCAACTAATCTAATTCTTATTCAAATAAAATTAAATTTTAAACCAAGAATTTGTAAAAAAGATATTACACGCAATAAACCATAACCCCCTAATTTTAATATAATACCAGCTAAAATTATTGAACCAGAAACAGGAGCTTCAACATGAGCCTTAGGTAATCATAAATGAACTAAAAATATAGGTATTTTTACTAAAAAAGCTAATAATAAAGAAAAATATAAAATTTCTAAATTAAATAAATAATTTCTTAATAAATAAAAATTTATTGAACCAACATTTTTATATAAATAAAAAATTCCTACTAATATGGGTAAAGAAACTAATAATGTATAAAACAACAAATAAACTCCAGCTTGTAATCGTTCTGGTTGATACCCTCAACCTAAAATTAAAAATAAAGTAGGAATTAAACTTCCTTCAAAAAATAAATAAAATATAAATAAATTTATTCTACCAAAAGTTAATACTAACAAAATTAGTAATAAAACTATATTAAATATAAACAAATTAATATAATTATTATATTTAAAAATTAATTCACTTGCTATAAATATTAAAGAAATAATTCATAAACTTAACAAAATTAGTCCATAAGAAATTAAATCACAACCAAATTCATAAGAAATTAATATAAAAAAATTTGTGTATCTAATTATTATAATATAAATAAAACTAATTATAAATAAAAATCCTTGAACCATTCAATAAAAATTATTTATTAAACATAAAGGAAATAAAAATAAAATAAAAAAAATAATCTTTAACATTGTAAAATTCTAAAACTTTGAAAATAATCATTTCCATGTGTTCGAATTATAGAAACCAAAATAGAAAGACCTAAAGCCCCTTCACAAACTCTAAATGTCAAAAATATTATTCTAAAAAATCTTTCATAATTTAATAAATTTAAATAAATAAATAATAATAAAAACAAACTTAAAACTATATATTCTAAACTTAATAATATTGATAATAAATGTTTACGATTAGAAACAAAAACTAATACACCTATAATAAATAAAACTCTTGGTATTCCAAAATTAAAAATTATTGACATTAGTTTTAATAGTTTAATAAAAACATTGGTCTTGTAAATCAAAAATAAGAAATAATCTTTTAAAACTTCAAGAGAAAAAATAATTTTTTATCATTAATCCCCAAAATTAATATTTTAAATAAACTACCTCTTGATATTATCCAATGAATTTTAATAACCTTATTAATTATTTTTAATTTTATTTTTATAAATATAAAACACCCTTTAGCAATAGGATTAACATTACTTATTCAAACAACACTTATTTGTTTAATAACAGGATTAATTTCTAAAAGATTTTGATTTTCTTATATTTTATTTCTTGTATTTTTAGGAGGAATATTGGTATTATTCATCTATGTAACATCATTAGCATCAAATGAAATATTTACTTTTTCAATAAAATTAATAACAATATCTTCTATTATTTTATTTATATCTATAAGTTTTATAATAATATTAGACAAAAATTTCTTAATTCAATTTATAAACATAGAAATAAAATCAATTTCATACTTTAATTCTTTTATTATAGAAAACTCTTTATCCTTAAATAAATTATATAATTCACCTAATAATTTAATAACAATTTTATTAATAAATTATTTATTAATTACATTAATTGTAGTTGTAAAAATTACTAATTTATACAAGGGTCCATTACGTCCTATATTTAACTAATGAATAAACCTATACGAATCAAACATCCTATCTTAAGAATTGTAAATAATGCTCTAGTAGATTTACCAGCCCCAAGAAATATTTCTGCCTGATGAAATTTTGGTTCACTTCTATTTTTATGTTTAATAATTCAAATCTTAACTGGACTATTCTTAGCAATACATTATACTGCTGACATCAATTTAGCTTTTAATAGAGTTAATCACATCTGCCGTGACGTAAATTATGGGTGACTACTACGAACCTTACATGCTAATGGAGCGTCATTTTTTTTTATTTGCATTTATTTACATGTAGGACGAGGTATTTATTATAATTCATACTTATTTATTCCTACTTGACTTGCAGGAGTAATTATTTTATTCTTAGTTATAGGAACTGCTTTTATAGGATATGTTTTACCTTGAGGACAAATATCATTTTGAGGAGCTACAGTAATTACTAATTTATTATCAGCAATTCCATATTTAGGAATTGATTTAGTTCAATGAGTTTGAGGAGGATTTGCAGTTGATAACGCAACACTTACTCGATTTTTTACCTTCCATTTTATTTTACCCTTTATTGTACTTGCAATAACTATAATTCATATTTTATTTTTACATGAAACTGGATCAAATAATCCAATTGGATTAAATTCAAATATTGATAAAATTCCATTTCATCCATACTTTACTTTCAAAGATATTGTAGGATTTGTTATTATAATTATAATATTAATCCTACTAGTATTAATTCATCCATACTTATTAGGAGATCCTGATAATTTTATTCCTGCTAATCCTCTAGTTACTCCAATTCATATTCAACCTGAATGATATTTTTTATTTGCTTATGCAATTTTACGTTCAATTCCTAATAAATTAGGAGGAGTAATTGCTTTAGTTTTATCAATTGCTATTTTAGCTATCTTACCTTTTTATCACTTAAGAAAATTTCGAGGAATTCAATTTTACCCAATTAATAAATTGTTTTTCTGATTAATAGTAATAACTGTCATTTTATTAACATGAATTGGAGCACGACCTGTTGAAAACCCTTACGTTCTAATTGGACAAATTTTAACTGTAATATATTTTTCATACTATATCTTTAACCCATTAATTTTTAAATGATGAGATAATTTATTAAATTAGTTAATGAGCTTGAAATAAGCATATGTTTTGAAAACATAAGATAGAAATTAAATTTTCTATTAACTTTACTAAAAAAAAATATTTAAATTAAATAAACTAAAAAAATTTTAAACCCAACAAAAAATAATAAAAAATTTAAAGAAAAAGGCAAAAATCTCTTCCAAGCTAAATATATTAATTTATCATACCGAAACCGAGGCAAAGTACCTCGAACCCAAATAAATATAAAAGAAATAAATATTAATTTAAAATAAAATATTAATGAAAAAATATCTCTCCCCAAAAATATAACACAAAATAATATTCTTATAAATAAAATTCTTGCATATTCAGCTAAAAAAATTAAAGCAAATCCACCTCTTCTATACTCTACATTAAACCCAGAAACTAATTCTGATTCTCCTTCAGCAAAATCAAAAGGAGTTCGATTAGTTTCAGCTAAAGAAATTCTAAATCATACTAAAGCTATAGGAAATAAAATAAATAAAAATCAAATAAATTTCTGAAAGTTATAAAATATTAATATATTATATCTACCAATTAAAAAAATAAATCTTAATAAAATTAAAGCTAAACTTACTTCATAAGAAATAGTTTGTGCTACAGCACGTAAACCCCCTAATAATGCATAATTAGAATTAGAAGACCAACCTGCCACTATAACAGTATATACTCCTAATCTAGTACAACATAAAAAAAATAATAAACCTAAATTAAAAGAAAATAATTTTACTAATATTGGTATACATATTCAAACTAACAAAGATAAAAATAAAGAAAAAATTGGAGAAAAATAATAAGAAATATAATTAGATAAAAAAGGATAAACTTGTTCCTTAGTAAATAATTTAATTGCATCACAAAAAGGTTGAGGAATTCCAGCAATTCCAACCTTATTAGGTCCTTTACGAATTTGAATATATCCTAAAACCTTTCGTTCTAAAAGAGTTAAAAAAGCTACTCTTACTAAAACAAAAATAATTAATAATAAACTTCTAATAATAAATATAAAAATTTCAAAAAAAAACAAGTACTATTTGTGAAAAAATTCACATTCATAAATTCTAAATTTATTGCACTAATCTGCCAAAATAGTTTATATTATTTATATTCATTTTAAAAATAATAATTTATTAAATATAAGGTCCTTTCGTACTATAATATTTTAATTAATTAAAGATAGAAACCAACCTGGCTTACGCCGGTTTGAACTCAGATCATGTAAGATTTTAAAAGTCGAACAGACTTAAAATTTAAGCGGCTACACCTAAAATTATATCTTAATCCAACATCGAGGTCGCAATATTTTTTATCGATTAGAACTCCCCAAAAAAATTACGCTGTTATCCCTAAAGTAACTTATTTTTTTAATCAATAATAATGGATCAATAATTCATAAATTAATGTTTTATTTTATTAAAAGTTAATTAAATTTTAATATCACCCCAATAAAATATATTGAATTATTATATTAAAAAAAATCTTAAATAATATAATAATTCATTTATATAAAGATTTATAGGGTCTTCTCGTCTTTTAATAAAATTTTAGCTTTTTTACTAAAAAATAAAATTCTATTATAAATTTTAATGAAACAGTTAATATTTCGTCCAACCATTCATACCAGCCTCCAATTAAAAGACTAATGATTATGCTACCTTTGCACAGTTAATATACTGCGGCCATTTAAAATAATCAGTGGGCAGGCTAGACTTTTTAAATAATTCAAAAAGACATGTTTTTGTTAAACAGGCGAATATTACTTTTGCCGAATTCTTTATAAAAACTTATCATATAATCATATTTACTAACAAAAATATACTAATTTTATCATTATTATTTTATTTATAAAATTATAATAAATATTTTAATATAAAATTAAAATTTAATAAATAATTAATTTAACTAAATAAATTATAACACTTTTACTAATAATAACTATTTCTAAATCTATATTTATTATCATATTTATTAATTTTTAAAAATTTATTTTATAGCTTATCCCATAAAATATTAAAATTTTTCAATTAATATATTAATTACTTAAAATATATAATAAAAAACTTCTAAATTAAATTTATTTCTTAAAAAACTAGATACCTTTAAAAACGAATAACATTTCATTTCAAATATATTATTAAAAATAATTTTACTACATTAACTTTCATAATATATTAACTCTTTTAAAATCGAGAAAATTAATATAATTAATTTTTATTTAATAAACCCTGAGACACAAGGTACAACAAATCAAATTTTCTTTAAAAATATTAATTTTTCAATTTATTTCAATTTTCTTTTACAATACTATTAAACTATAATTAAATTTATTTTTTCTATAAATAATACTAAAACAAAAAAATATATAAATATTTTTAATAAATAATTTTATAAAAATAAATTATTAATAAATAAAAAATAATCAATTTATATTGATTTGCACAAAAATCTTTTCAATGTAAATGAAATACTTTACTAAATAAGCTTTAAATTGCATTCTAGATACACTTTCCAGTACATCTACTATGTTACGACTTATCTTATTTTAATAATAAGAGTGACGGGCGATGTGTACATATTTTAGAGCTAAAATCAAATTATTTATCTTTATAATTTTACTATCAAATCCACCTTCAATAAATTTTTCATATTTATATTCATTTAAATAAATTTATTGTAACTCATTTCTACTTAATTATAAGCTACACCTTGATCTGATATTTTTTCTATTAAAAAATTAAGAAAATTATCATTCTTATAAAATTTTCAAATAACAACGGTATATAAACTGATTACAAAATTAAGTAAGGTCCATCGTGGATTATCGATTACAGAACAAGTTCCTCTGAATAGACTAAAATACCGCCAAATTTTTTAAGTTTCAAGTTCATAACTACTACTACCTTAATTAATTTAATTACATTTTAAATAATAGGGTATCTAATCCTAGTTTATCATTAAAATTTTTAAGTATCAACTAATTAAACAAAAATTTTTATAAATTTAAAATTTCACCTAATAAATTTATTATTATTTCAATAATAATCAATTTAACTTTAACTAAATAAATTTATTTGCATTATTCGTATAACCGCAACTGCTGGCACAAATTTTGTAAATACTATCAAATATTTCTATATCTAAATTTCTTTAATTTATAATATTAATTACTGCGAATAATAATAAATTTATTTATTTTTAAAATTAATAAAAATTCCTACAAATATTTACATATAAATAAAACTAAAAATAAATTTTTAAGCTAAAATAAAACTTTATAATTAAAATTAATAAAAATATTATTTAAATATTAAATACATTATTATAAAAAATAATACAAAAAAGTATTAATATAAACAATAAAATTAATTTAATTATTAAATTTATTTATATATATGTATATATATATATACATAAATAAATTAATACAATAATAATAATCATTTAATTAAAATATATTATTAATAAAAATTTATATCTTAGTATTAATTAAATAATTAATCATTAAAAGTTTAATAATATTATAAATTAATACACTCATATTTTATTTATAATTTTTGAAACAAAAAATTTAATAATATATAAATAAATAAATTAAATTATTAAATCAAACCTAAATAATAATAATAATAATAATACTTATAATAATATTAATTAAAAATTATAATTATAACAAAATTAATATATCCCATTTTATTATTTATAATTTTTTGAAAATATTAAAATAATAATAATAATAATATATTTATATTATAAAATAAATAATTTAAATTAATCAATAAAACTATTTATAATAATAACAAAAATTTGGTAACTATTGCCAAATAAATAATATCCCCTTTTATTATTTATAATTTTTTAAAACAATATTTAAAAATATTAATATATTTATATTATAAAAATAAATAATTTAAATTAGTTAATTATAAATTATTCAATAAAACTATTTATAATAATAACAAAAATTTGGTAACTACTCCCAAATCAATAATATCCCCTTTTATTATTTATAATTTTTTAAAACAATATTTAAAAATATTAATATATTTATATTATAAAAATAAATAATTTAAATTAGTTAATTTTATAAAAAAATTTCAAAAAATTTTATAAAATTTGAAAAAATTTTTTGCGAGTTTACACGATTTTCGACAGTCATTCAGACATAGCTGTTTTTTTTTTTTTTTTTTTTTTTTTTTTTT